TCTTCCCAGAGGAACGATCTATTTTATTTGATTGATGGATCCAATATTATAATGAATTAAAAAAGAGAGTTAATGAATTAAAAAAGAGAGTGTTCTTATTCGAACCGCCTTGTGATCTTCAACCAATTATGTGCTTCAATATAATTACCTGGAGTAAGCGCTATAGCTTGTTTCCAATATTCAGCAGCTTGATCGGACCAAGCCTCCGCAATTTCAGAATCTCCCTGTCGAATGGCCTGTTCTCCCCGGCCGGAATAGGTGGGTCAATTCCTTCCCTTAGAACCGTACTTGAGAGTTTCCTACCTCATACGGCTCAGCAATCAATTCTTTTGGTGTCCCATCTTAATCTACCATATCTAACTGAATAAGATTTCTCGTAAATCTATCCCATTTTTTTTTTCTCGGGTTAACCAGAAGAGGTTAATTACATGAGTTTCAAACTCTAATTTTGATCAATAATCAGTTTTCTCTTTTCTCCCACCTTCAGAAGAACATAGGTATCTACCCCTATCGTTAGAATTTTCTGAAAGGTAACTATCTCGGTTTCATATAGAAATTTATATAGAATCTTTGAAAAGGACTTTCCTCCAGAAGAAAGAAAGGACTTACTATCTTTGGGATCTGATGCTACACCGCTGCTCAATACCTTAGTAGATCGACTCTATTACATAAGTTGATTCCTAACTTTTATCTCATATCATGACATAAGTAAGCAGTTCTTATTGTATCGGCTCCCAAACCTCGCTAATTGATCTTTACGGTGCTTCCTCCATCAATTAGATCCTTTATCCATAGAATCTAGTATATAGGCCATACCTATTTCTTCATATTTCGGCTCGTATGAAGTCTCTTTCTTTGCTACAGCTGATAAAAATCGTTGCTTTGGACGATGCATATGTAGAAAGCCTATTTTGTTTCTAGTATTTACTAGAAGATTTGATCTTTCTTTCCTTCTTTCTATAGTGGAGATAGTCGCACGTAATGACAGATCACAGCCATATTATTAAAAGCTTGTGGTAAGAATGGGTTTCGTTCGAGTGCCCGGAAATAATATTCCAAAGCCTTCGTATGTTCTCCGTTGCTTGTGTGGATAAGGCCTATGTTATAGAGTATATAACTTCGATCATAGGGATCAATTTCTGGTCGCGTAGCTTCATAATAATTTTGTAAAGCTTCCGCATAATTTCCTTCGGATTGAGCCGACATCCGTTACGGTCGTTCATTCTATTCAAAGAATCTCCGTTCCAGAACCGTACGTGAGATTTTCATCTCATACGGCTCCTCCCTTCTGTGCATAGTAATAAGGGAAATAATCCATGGAATCAAAAAAGATTGAAATATTTTTATTATGAACTGACAGGGGCTGGTGTTTTTACAAGAAATCTCTAGCCATCCTTCCTGCAAGAGGTCTGTCTTTTCTTAACACCAAGCGTGTTGGTGCTAGATAGAAATGGTAACTCCAACAATTTCTTTGTCCTCAACGCCCTCTATTTCCAGGAATTAGTCACTTCAACGATCTTCGATGGTTATACGGGTATCCAAAGTACGAACGAGATGGATGTTTGTTGTCCCAACCATTCTTGTTAGTCCCGATCCCGATAAGGAAAAGGAGTAATTTATAACAAAGTTTTCGTGTTGTTGATTCCTAGGTGTAGTGCTTCTTCCCCTATGCGGCCTATTGGTACTAGTGAAGTAGTATTGACCTGCAATACAGAACCTATAGGTTAACCTTTCGCTCAATACTAGAATCGACAATTGAAGCATCTGAGGCTGCATCAATCGGGGATACACGACAGAAGGAATTGTTCTATCTCCAAACTAACTTCACCTTCATCAAGCGTAGGTTTATTTCAAGAATCTTTTTTCTTTGTATCCCGAATCATGTCTCTTTCTCATAAGACTGAGGGCGGTAAATAAATAAAAAAAAAAAAGAATCAAATCGCACCATCTCTGTAATAGGTAAATGCCTCCTTTTCTCCTGAAGTTGTCGGAATTATTCGTAATAAGATATTGGCTACAATTGAAGAGGTCTTATCAATAAAATTTCCATTTATCCGAGATCTAGGCATAGTTAACAGTCCATTCGATAATTCTTCTCATTCCCCCTCGAGGGAAAATGATCCCACAAACAAAGGAATCGTACAGTACGAAATCACATAAAAACAAACAGACTCATTCTAAAAAAAAAGGATGTGGACCTTCCACTCAAATTGTCCCTTTTGGACAGGGATAGATAGGAAATATTTGAATCCGATTGGATTTCATTCAAATTGAGTAGTATACCAATTATTACTATTTTATCTAAGTTGAGGAATCAAGGAATTTTTCCTACGGATTCTGAGAACTCGAGAAGTTTTTTTTTATCCCTCGAGCCTACGGAAGATCTTTCTTTGACGAAAAGTTTTCTATTTAGAATTTAATTGATCGGTCGTACCTGTATTGCAATAATATGAATGACTCGCTATTCACTCGGTTTCTGGGTCATAATCATAAGATTATG